CAAATCGGTCGATAAGATGAGAATCAGAGAAATCGGCCCAGGTCGACTTACTGATAGGATGCCCTAATGCATTACAAAACCGCGCCTTAGTCAATGATCCAATCAGATGAATAATTGGAACGGTCGTATCGACCTTCTTCATGGAATTACCTATTAGAAATGAATTTTCTAGCATTTGACTACGTACCAACAAAGAATTTAGTCGCACACCGGAAAGATAGCCCATAAGGTTAATAGCGTACTTGCCTAAGTGTAAGTGGTTTAGCTGAACCCTTCCTGGTTGAGAAGACACGTGAAAATGCCATTGCCATAAACTGACAAGGTAATATTTCCATTTATTCATCAGAAGAGGCGTATCCTTTGAAGCCAAAATGGATTTTCCGTGATATCTAACATAATGCATGAAAGGATCCTTGAACAACCCTAAGATGTCCTGAAAATCTTTAGCAAAGACTTCGACAAGATGTTCGACTTTTCCATAGAAATACGTTCGCTCAACGAGGACTCGAGAGGATGTTGATTGTAAATGAGACGAGTGGTTACAGAGAAAAAAGAGGATGGATTCATATTCATATACATGAGAATTATATAGAAACAATAACAATCTTGGATTACTTTTGAAATTTAAAAAAACAGAAATAGAGTTCTTTGGAGTAATAAGACTGTTCGAATTAAAATACTCGTGGAGAAAGAACCGTAATAAATGTAAAGAAGAGGCATCCTTTACCCAGTCACGAAGGGTTTGAACCAAGATTTCGGGACAAATGGGGTGGGGTATTCGTACATCTAACACATAATTTAAATGGGACAATTTATCCTCGAAAAAAGGAAATATTGAATGAATTGATTGGAAATTAGGCGATTTTTCAATTTCTTTCCCTCCTAAAAAAGCTACCAACCGTAGGGAAAATGGAATTTCCACCACGGCAGCAAATACCTCTGATATAATTTGAGAATACAACTTATTGTTGTGCCCAAAAATTGGATTTTGATTCGAATCATTAGCAGCAATACTCAAATTAATCCGTTGATACATTCTAGTAATTAACCGTTTCACACTTAGCGAACTAGATTTATTGTCATAAAACCTACCTTCCAATGACATCATCGAGCTATTTAAACCATGATCATGAGCAAGTACATAAATATACTCCCGAAAAAGAAGTGGGTATAGGAAATCGTGTTGTTGAGATCTATCTAGTTCGAAATCTACTTGAAATTCCTCCATTTGAAATTCGATTAAAAATAAAGGCAAGGGATTTTGTGAGCGATCAAACAATACATAGTGCGATACGGTGAAAACAAAGTATTGTAGTAAAAAAAGTAGATACCTTGAAAATGGGTAGACTCATCACTGGATTTTCTATCCTCTCATTTCGAGTTAATTTAATAGGTTTATGTTTGTTATAGTATAACAAAGTGGTTAGAAACCCTTTATTTTTTCACTCCAATCGCTCTTTTGATTTTGGAAAAAACAACTCTATTTATCAATATACTGCTCCTTCTACACATTCAGTTACAACCCATAATAGGGACTCGCTAATACTTAGGACTCATTAAATAAATCGATAATCCCCTCATGGGAAAGCCTTTATCCGCGTTAGGAACTAATATCTTTTTAACGTTTAATTAGATCGGATAATCATTCAAATTAAGAACTGAAGCTCGTTACTTTTTGTTTCCCTATAATTGGAACCCTAGGGCTCTATCCATTTATTCACTCGACCCAACTCTTAATTAAATTGATTTTGTTCCGCGCCAAGAATTCAAACTTGGTTTTATAGCGATTGAACAAGAATAAAATCTTCTCAAAATTATCCATTGATACGACATGCTGTTTTTTCCATTCATTCCTTTCAGGATCAGTCGCGGTCTTACAAACTCTCCCGAAGATTTGGACGAATTCTTTTCTTCATAGAAATGTGTAAAAGATGCTAGCCGTACTTAAAAGCCGAGTACTCTACCGTTGAGTTAGCAACCCAAATAATTCGAATGGGTAGATAGAATCGGAATAAAAATAAATAAATAAAATAAAAAAAAAAAAAAAAAATGGAATTTCACAACGGAATCAAAAAATGAAATTAGCAAGAACTCGAATCAAAAAAAATTCTAATCGATTCTGAACATAAAAAAAAAGACAACCAAACCTATGGAACGGAGATAAATGGGCCCATTTATCCATGATCAAATTATATTTGTTCAATACACTATTGTCAATATGACATTGAATATTGAATAGCAAGATTGAGAAAATACTCAAAAAAATACAATGACAAAAACAAAAAGAGTTAAAAAAGAGTTAATTGGTTATTTATTATAATTGGTTATTTATTAAATTGAATTCAAATCCAAATAACAAATCAAATTATATATTAATAAATAGATATAAGAAATATGGAAATTTATAACTAATATCTAAAGAATTAGATAAATAAAAAACTTTAAGAATACTTTTTTAGAGAAAGACTTGAAAAAAAAAAAACCGAAAAGAAATAGGTCTGAATAGAACAAAAGGGGGGATAGTAAAGAAAAAATTATACAAAACTAGATAAAGCGCATCCACACCCTCTTTTTTTGTTCTATTCCTTAATAAAATTTCGTTTGATTAAGACTAAGTTCTGTAAAAACCCCTGCTTTCTGTGAAATATCATGAATGGTTCCTGTAGGTTGAGCGCCCTTGGCAAGGAAATATAGAATAGCAGGAACATTTAAATGGGTTTGATTATTTATCGGATCATAAAAACCCACTTTCCGAATATCTCTTCCTTCTCTTCGGGATCGACCATCAATTGCAACGATTCGATAAACGGCTCATTGGGATAGATATAGATGAACAGTACCCCCCCCTAGAAACGTATAAGAAGTTTTCTCCTCGTACGGCTCGAGAAAAACAAAATGGTTAGAAGTGATAGTTATGTCTATGTATAGAATTAGAATGTCAAATAGATCTATAAAATAATAAAATAATCAAATCAATTAGAGATTGAAGTTATTCTTTTTTTTTTGTTTCTTTTTCATTTTCAAAAGAAACAAAAAAAGAATTCGTACTCTCATAACTCAAGTTAGATAAGTTTCAAAGCCCAGCCGAAAATCCTTAGGCATTCCTTTTTTGAGCGGTCTCAAGCCCCTTTTTTGTTTGTCTCGTTTCGAATCGAATCGATTTTTGTATTGGATTAAATTGTTGAGACAATTGAAAAATGGTATTTCCTTGTTCCAGGATCCTTTATCTTTGCTTTGAATCATTAGGTTTAGACATTACTTCGGCGATCTTTAACGTTTTTGATTTTAAAAAATGGCAGCAACACACCCCCTTTTTGATTTAAAAATCATACGAACAATTGATTCCTATAGGATACACTTTTGGTAGAAAAAGTTTTCCCAATTCCAACAAATTTTCCCCTTGCTTTTGGATTTCAAAATTGCTCGAATCAGATCCTTTCGATTTCTATATCGAAAATTGACTTACGAAGTTTTTTCCAACTTATTGATTGGTATTAACCCTAGATCCTTGCCCCTGAGAAATGAATAAATACTTTATACTCGAGCTCCATCCTGTACTAGTTCCATTACCCCCCCAAAAAAACTTGAGGATTCTAATAGAACATAAGAAAAAATGTCGAGCCAAGAGCCCATTCATATAAAATCGAAAACGGTGGATGTAAAAAACAAATCCACAGCGGATCATGTCCTTCAAGCCGCACGTTGCTTTCTACCACATCGTTTCAAACGAAGTTTTACCATAACATTAACATTTCTTTAGTTTGGAACCGGTATGTAATTGATTCCAGTATGGAATCATGAATAGTCATTGCTTCGGTCGATACACAGCCTTTTTCTTTGTATATGAAGGGAATATTTAGGTTGTTAGTCGTTCATCCGGAATCCTGAAATGAAAGAACAAATCAGAATTACAAAAATGGGTGATTTCTGTATCTATCAGATTAGACTGAACAATTTTCGTTGGAAGTAATTATGTATATTGTATGTTAAATATTTAACAGGAAGATAAGGGCTCACAAATCTTAAAAAAGCAAAAGGACATTATCTCTGAAATAGAAGGATAGCAATCCATGCATATAAGCCTTTCCTCAAATTATGCGCCGTTTCTTTGGCTTGGGCTTCAGATTCAATAATCTTTCCCCAAATTCAAAATCAAAATAAAAAATAAAGTAAATAGACTATATGAATCACCTCCGTCTCAATTGTTATTCCAGAGATTTACAAGTATTCATTTAAAAAAATAAAAAAAGCCCAAGAAAAAATACCCAAAAATTTGGGTTAGAATCAAAGAGCCTCCATTCCTTATGGAGCGGGATTACTGGTTAATGAGATTTGGACCGACACCGATATTCAAATCGGTATCTTTCATTGCTCACTAACTCTTATCTACTCCCACCCCGAATTCTTTCTGTGGGAATTCTAAATAAAAAAAAAAAAAAAGATCCCATTTTACGGGATGCTAGACTATTTTGTATAGATACAAAGACAAAAGGGCCCAGATTAAGTCATTGTTTCCTTTCTAATTTGTTGTTTTTTATTTTAATCTAACCTAGTCTTACTTAAGAGACTTAATCCCGAATTCAATAAGTACCAGGAATACCCTCTTGTTTAGACTTCCGAAATGAAAAGAGAATAATTGGGACTGTAAAAAGATAGGAATGGGTAGGCTTTCGCATTTCGATTTAGAATGGATCTTTGAAAATTCAACTCGAGGGGGGCGTAAGATTTTTCTACGAAACTCGCTTAAATATGAAAGTGAATGAAAGAGGGGGGCATACGCAAAAACGCCCATCCAACGTTTTTTAATTCAAACTCTTGTGATCGATGTTCCCCGCAAGCGGGGAACACAAATGCATTCAGTTCATATTATTTGAATTCGATTCAATTTGTGAAAATGAAAAAAGATCTGGTTGAGAAAAGAATTTTTTTTTTTTTTTATTTTTATTAGAAAAAAGACGTACACGTATATTTTATCAATATATATACTTAAGAGGGTTGCTCAAAAGGGGAATTGAAAATTTTTATTCTGGCCGGTCTGGGACGGAAGGATTCGAACCTCCGAATACCGGGACCAAAACCCGTTGCCTTACCACTTGGCGACGCCCCATTTCAATTTCGATTTGGTACTAATAAAGAGTACCATTGGTATTGGCTGTTCGTCAATTCCAGTCCAAAGCCCTAAAATTCGATTTTGGTTTTAGTGTTAGGATTTTGACACGTGTAGGTGTAAAATACAACTTAATTTATTGATCATTACATAGAATTCAATTAAGATATTGTATGAAAGTATGATTTCTTCAATTCTCGTGTGAGATTTGTGTTTTGATTGGGTTGGTTCCAAGAAGTTTTTTTTGTCTACCTTACTTTCTTCATTTTTATCTTATATCAATAAGATATTAATAACTCAATCAAAAGAAAATTATATCCAAGAACAAAATGTTTGTTATGCTTAATATCTTTAGTTTAATGTATATCTGTCTTAATTCTGCCCTTTATTCGAGTAGTTTTTTATTCGCCAAATTGCCCGAGGCCTACGCTTTTTTGAATCCAATTGTAGATGTTATGCCAGTAATACCTGTTCTATTTTTTCTCTTAGCCTTTGTTTGGCAAGCTGCTGTAAGTTTTCGATGAGATCTTTAATATTGTGCTAGAAAAATTCATGATTTTTTCGAGTTCGAAAAAAAAAAAAAAAAAAATTCTAACAATTAATAAATAAGAGCAGATGAGTCTTACAATATGAACGAACCCCCGCCTCAATTCAAACAATGAAATTCTTGGGGAACCGCGATCCATTTTGATCCCCCCATTTGCTATTTGTTGATTATGACCCTTTTTCACTGAAACCATCTTATATTAGAGCCAACCAAAATGTCGAATTCTAATTGTGTAAATTGAATTTCTGAAAACGATTTTCTATTTAGAGAATCAAATTCTAAAAAGAACTTCATTTCTTGATGTCAAAATTGGATATGTAGTATAAAAATAGAGAATCTATTCTCTTTTTCCTTTTCCCCAAAAACCTGATTTGGAGATTGTGTAATGCTTACTCTCAAACTCTTTGTTTACACCGTAGTGATATTCTTTGTTTCGCTCTTCATCTTCGGATTCCTGTCTAATGATCCAGGGCGTAATCCCGGACGCGAAGAATAAAAAGGGAAGGGGTTGCTTACTTTATTCGTATAAATGCTCTTAGGATTTTTTGATTCCCTGTTACTATTTACTATTAAAATTAAAAAAAAAAAAAGTAAAAGTGTTCGCTAAAGTGAAATTTGAAAGATACCAGGCCATCGACCGAAACGGAAAGAGAGGGATTCGAACCCTCGGTACGAATAACTCGTACACCGGATTAGCAATCCGACGCTTTAATCCACTCAGCCATCTCTCCTAATTGAAAAAGAAAAAAAAAAAAAATAAATAATTACTATGTTACATTACACAAAAAATACTGCTTGAAAAAAGCCCGTCTTTACTTGATTTTCTATCTTTACTTTCTATATTCTCTTTTAGAGAATATAGAAAGTAAATTGATTATMTAGCTYATAGAAAATATWGYTTWTWTAATCTGTTTGTTTTTTTTTTTTTTTTTTCTTTTGTTTTCTATTATTTTTTCTTTTKTTTTCTWTTATATAAATAGATATATAGATATAACTTTTATCAGCAATTCCATTTCTATCATTCTAATTTTTAGAAAATTAAAATAAAGAAAGCATTCGAAAGAGATAAAATAGAAAAAAATAAAGAAAAGAATATCTCTTTAATTTCGTTTAACAGGGCCTTTTTTATTTCCACGGCCCGGCCTGGTCAGTACCCAGCCGGGCCTTTTTTTGTTCTAATGACCCATACCCTTGAACCGTAGAAAGGGTGCGAACCATACCATAAAAAAACGATTTCTTTGGATTTTATTTGAAATGAAAACCAAAAAATGAAATATTTTTTTTTTTATTCAAAGGAACAATAAAAAGAAGGACTATTTCCATTCTTTTGATTGAATCTGGAATCAAAGTTTGTATTTGGTGTGTGGATAAAAGTTATTTTGTCGAGCCATATCTATCAAAATTCGTCCAACAAAAGAAATTGTTTTGAATTATTAAATTTAGTTTAGTTATTTAAACGAAATAACTCCCCCTTTCCGAATTGCACTAGGACTCCTAACAAAGACGTCAACGTTCTAATTTTGAATTTTCATTTCATGATTATTTTGAATTCCTGTCCTATCTTGATTACATCTGATTCTCTTGTTCGACAAAGGGCCCTTTTTATACAATAATCGCATTGTAGCGGGTATAGTTTAGTGGTAAAAGTGTGATTCGTTCAATTAATCCCCTTAATAGTTAAGGGGTCCTTCAGTTTAATTGATATTCCAATCAAAAACTTTATTTCTTAAAAGGATTAAATTTGAATCCTTTCACTCTAAAATTAAAATAAAAGATTCGGGGAAAAATATCCGTTCTCGTGATTTGTATCCAAGAGTCAATTCGAAATTGACAATTTGGATTATGA